TTTTCCTATATTTATTGTAAAATTTTATGTCTTAGGTTTGTAACTTTTATAATCTGTAAAATCGATTATTGGTGACCCATAAAGAATAACTTTTTTGGAAAAATGGTGATTATAATAATTGCTTATATATATACAAGTAATTAATAATATATACTAGATTTCTTTATCTAAAAAAAAAGATCTATATTACAATAATATTTTACTTAACATTCGTTCCATTTATACAACTGGTATGCTATATTTAGAGAGATTATGAATACATATATAAATTATTTATATAATATAGTGACATATATCATATGAACTATTTATTATATAATAAATTAATATTTAGTCAACTTAGTTGACTAATATTAATTTACATAACATAGGTATTTATTATATTATAAATATATACAATAACATAAATAATTGGAATGTAAATAAGATTACTGTTAATATAAATATTGGTTATTATAAAAGAGTAACAGTATCTTAAGGATCTCATTTATAATATAAATAAAAAAATAAGATCCTTAAGATACTGTTACTCAATGATAGAAGGATAAACATACTATTATGGCTAATTTCATGCCATTCTTTCTTTTTTTTCTTGTTAGAGTATTGGAATGTTAGTCGGAGATTTCAGGGTTAGAAATTTTTGCATTTATTGGGTTTAATGGGAGATTTCAGGGTTAGAAATTTTTGCATTTATTGGGTTTAATGGTAGATTTCAGGGTTAGAAATTTTTGCATTTATTGGGTTTAATGTATTTGACAGGTTTAACAGAAAGTTTCAGTTTAGATATTGATTGTAAAATTGAATGTTAATAAATCCTGTAAAAGCAGGAAGAAAGCTGCTTCTCTTTACTTTTTTTGTATGGTAGCTGATAATGTTATATTATTAATTAATTAACTGCCTCTTTTGTTGTTGTAGTATAATTAATATAGTTTTATTCTTGCTAATTTATTTATTTTGACTTTGTTTTATATGTAAGTTTTTGCACGGTTATGTTAAATGATTTTCTTGATGATCATTTATTATGTTTTTGTTTTGCAGTATTTAGGTTTATGAATTTATGGAATTTAGATTTGGCGATAGTTTTGAGTTTTGGTAAAATTTGTGCCAGCAACCGCGGTTATACATTGAATACAATTGAATATTTATAGTTTTGTAGTTGATTTTTTTTTTTCGTTTTTAGTTTAAATTATTTTTGGGTGAAATCTTGATTTTTGTTATTATTTATTTATGTGATTTTGAGGCTATGAAATCTGGTTTTAGACTAGGATTAGATACCCTATTATTAATGATGTAAATTTTTATGCTTGAGTAGTATTAGTTATGGTCTTTAAACTTAAAGAATTTGGCGGTATTTTAGTCTATTTAGAGGAATCTGTCCCTTAATCGATATTCCGCGTTGGAACTTACTTAATTTTAATGTCTATATACCGCCGTTTTATGTGAAAGTCTTTATAGGGTTTTATTTAATTTTCTGGTTATTTAATTTAATGTTATTTCAGGTCAAGGTTTAATTTATAGTTAAGTGGAGATGGATTACAATAGTTATTGACTATTATGAATTATTGATTGTAATGTTGATATGAAGGTGGATTTAATAGTAATTTTTATTTAGTATATTAGGATGATTTTGGCTCTAAAATGTGTACACATCGCCCGTCACTCTCGTTATTTAAGATGAGATAAGTCGTAACATAGTAGTTGTACTGGAAGGTGTAGCTAGAATGTAATATTCAAGTTTGTTCATATAGGGAATTTTTCATTTACATTGAAAAGTATGGTCGTGCAATTCGATTCGATTTGATATTTGTTTATTTATTTTTATTAATGTTATGGTTTAGAATTATTGAAATATCTTTTTGTTATTGTATTGATTATTGATTTAATTATTTTTGTGATAGTTGATTTGTACTGTGAGGGAATTATTTATTTATTTTTGTAAGTTGATTTTATTTATTGTACCTTGTGTATCAGGATTTATTTAGTTTATTTATTTATATTAATTTTCTCGAGTCTAAGGGAGTTAATAAGTTATTTTGTTTATTGTTGAATAACTATCAGTAATACTTATTGGTGATGATATGTCATTCGTTTTTGGTGGTATCTAGTTTTCTGGGAAATAAGTTTAATTTATGTATTTATTTTTAATATTTATTTATTTTTATTAGTATTTTAATTGATACACATATCTTATGGGATTATCTTTAAGGTAGAATTTTATAATTGTCTTTATTTATTTTATTTTGTTAGGTTTAAAATTAATTATTTTTTTAAGTATGTTAAAATTTAATTTTAATTAAGTTGGGATTTGTATATTATTTAGTTTGTTTACTGGGATTTTTTATTTAATTTTATATTATTTTTGTTTATAATAAAATTAGTATATTTTGTTTTAATTAATTTTATTTATTGTTAATTTATTATGAGGAATTCGGCAAGATGAATTATTCATTTGTTTAACAAAAACATTTCTTCTTGTTTTTAATGTGAGGTATAACCTGCCCACTGATTTATTAAAGGGCCGCGGTATTTTGACCGTGCAAAGGTAGCATAATCATTAGTCTTTTAATTGGAGGCTGGAATGAATGGTTGGATGAGATAAAAACTGTCTTATTATGTTTTATTTATAATTTAACGTTTGGATTAAAAGGTCTGAATATTTTTATGGGACGAGAAGACCCTATAGAGTTTAATAGTATATATTTTGTATTATTTAGTTGGTTTAATATAATTAATTTTATTTATTATTTTGTTGGGGTGATGGTGAAGAATTAATAAACTCTTATTTGATGTTTTATATTGATGTATATATATGTGATCCGTTATTAGTGATTATAAGACTAAATTACCTTAGGGATAACAGCGTAATCCTTTTGGAGAGTTCTAATCGATGAGGGGGGTTGCGACCTCGATGTTGGATTGAAGATTGATTATTGGCGTAGGGGCTAATTTAATTAGGTCTGTTCGACCTTTAAAATCTTACATGATCTGAGTTCAAACCGGTGTGAGCCAGGTTGGTTTCTATCTATAATTTGATTTAATATTTTAGTACGAAAGGACCAAATATTTTAAATAATTTTTTAATATTGTCTTATTTGTAAATGGTTACTTTGACAGATAAGTGTGATGGGTTTAGAATTCATTGATGTAGAAAGGTTCTATAGGTAATAATGGAGATTTTTATTGGGGTTTTTATTATGATTATTTTGTTGGTTTTTGTTATAGTTGGTGTTGCATTTCTTACCTTGTTGGAACGTAAGGTTTTAGGATATATTCATATTCGTAAAGGACCTAATAGGGTTGGTTTTATAGGGATTTTACAACCTTTTAGTGATGCTGTGAAATTATTTATTAGGGAGCAGAGTTTCCCTTTGTCTTCTAATTATATTTCTTATTACTTTGCTCCTGTTTTTAGTTTATTTTTATCTTTATTGGTTTGATTATTAATTCCTTATTTAACTGGTTTTATTGTTTTCAATTTTGGGTTATTATTTTTTTTGTGTTGTACTAGAGTTGGGGTTTATACGGTTATAATTGCTGGTTGGTCTTCTAATTCTAATTATGCTTTGTTAGGGGGTTTGCGGGCTGTTGCTCAGACTATTTCTTATGAGGTAAGTTTGGCACTAATTATACTTTCTTTTGTTTTTTTGGTTGGGAGTTATAATTTATTGGATTTTTATTTACATCAGCATGATACTTGGTTAATTTATTTATTTTTACCTTTATCTTTTATTTGATTTATTTCTTGTTTAGCGGAAACTAATCGTACTCCATTTGATTTTGCTGAGGGTGAATCTGAATTGGTTTCAGGATTTAATGTTGAGTATATAAGAGGGGGATTTGCATTGATTTTTTTGGCGGAATATGCTAGTATTTTGTTTATAAGAATACTTTTCATTATTTTTTTTTTTGGATGTGATATTACTTCAATATGATTTTATTTTAAATTGGTTTTGATTTCGTTTTTATTTATTTGAGTTCGTGGCACTATACCACGTTATCGTTATGATAGGCTTATATATTTGGCTTGAAAATCATATTTACCAGTTTCTTTAAATTTTTTGATTTTTTATATAAGTATAAAAATATGGTTGTGTGTTTTAATGTTTTAAGTGAACTAAATTAAGTATAAGTTAATAGGAGATTTAAACTCCTTTATTTATGTTTTCAAAACATATTACTTTCATTTAAGTTTTTAACTTTATTTAATTATGGTTTCTCATATTTTAGTTATTGCAGGTAATGTGATGAAGTAAGTGAAATATAAAATTGTTAAAACTTGTCCTGTGATAATGTATGGTTCTTCAACTGGTCGGGCTCCAATTCATGTTAGTAAAATTACGGTATTTGTTATTAATCAGAAGTATATTTGATTTAATGGGTAAGATTGTATTCTTTGGAATTTTGGACTTTGGAATGGTATAATAAATAAGATGGCAATTGATGCTGTTAGTGCGATTACCCCTCCTAACTTGTTAGGAATTGATCGTAGAATTGCATATGCAAATAGAAAGTATCATTCGGGTTGAATATGGATTGGTGTAACCAATGGATTAGCTGGTGTAAAATTATCGGGGTCTCCTAAGAAATAGGGTTCTTTTAATGACAGTATTAATAGAAATATAATTAAGATGATGAATCCTAATAGATCTTTTGTTGTGAAGTAGGGATGAAATGGAATTTTATCAATATTTCTATTTAATCCAATAGGATTATTTGATCCTGTTTGATGTAGAAAAAGTAAGTGTATTGCCATACATGCAATAATTATAAATGGTAAGAGAAAGTGAAAAGTGAAGAATCGATTTAATGTGGCATTATCTACAGCAAATCCCCCTCAAACTCATTGTACTATATCAATACCTAGGTAGGGTACTGCGGATAATAAATTGGTAATTACTGTTGCTCCTCAAAAAGATATTTGTCCTCATGGCAATACATACCCTACAAAAGCTGTTGCTATTGTTAAGAATAGAATGAGTACTCCAATTGATCATGTGTATACAAGTTTGAATGATCCATAATATAAACCTCGTCCAATATGTATATAAATACAAATGAAAAATATTGATGCTCCATTTATATGTAAAGTTCGTAGTAGTCATCCATAGTTTACATCTCGACAGATGTGTGCTACTCTGGAAAATGCTTGATTAATATCTGGGCAGTAATGTATTGCTAAAAAGATCCCTGTAATTATTTGTAATGTGAGACAAAGTCCTAGTAGAGACCCAAAGTTTCATCATGTTCTGATATTTGAAGGTGTAGGTAGGTCAATTAATATATTATTGGTGATTTTTATTAATGGGTTAAGGGTTCGTATAGGTTTATTCATTAATTTATTGATCGTAAGGGGCCTTTTGAAATATTTGTGATTTTTGCTACTACAATTAAAGATAGAAATAGATATGATGCTAGCAGGATAGTGATTATATTATTTGGTTTATTGTATAATTTTGTTAGCAATGTGGTAATTTCGTTTTCTGACATTAGGATTTGTCTTATTAGATCAATATTATTTTGTGGTAAGTTGATTGTCAATATTGTTAGTGGAATAATTATTACTGTTATTATAGTAATTATTTTTATTGATATATTAAATATTTCATTAGAGGCTAATCTTGTTACGTAGATAAATAAGACTAGTATACCTCCAAGAAAAATAAGGAATAATACATATGAAAATCAAAAGGTTTGTATCATTAGTCCTCTAATGATACATATAATGGTTGTTTGAATTAATAAAATTGATCCTATAGCTAGTGGATGTTTTGTTTGTATAAATATTATACTTAATACGATTCTTGAAATAATGAATATATTTTGAATATCAGAGAGTAGTTTAAATAAAATATTAATTTTGGGGATTAATGATAAGTTACTAACTTTTCTTTGAAGTTTTAAAAGGTGTAACCTTAATTTTGATTTACAAGACCAATATTTTTATAAATTATTAAAACTAATGTTAATACTTTATTTATTTTTTTTGTTTTTTAGTGGGGTGTGGGTATTTTGCTTTAGTCGTAAACATTTATTGATTGTTTTATTAAGTCTTGAGTTTTTGGTGTTGTCTTTATATTTTTGCTTATGTATTTATTTGAATAGTTTTAATTATGAATTATATTTTAGTGTTGTTTTTTTGACATTTTCTGTGTGCGAGGGAGCTTTGGGTTTATCTATTTTGGTTTCATTAGTTCGTGGTTATGGTAATGATTATTTTCAGTCCTTTAGATTATTACAATGTTAAAATTTTTGTTTATATTAGTTTTTATAATCCCCTTATGTTTAATTAAAAACTTTTGATGATTAATTCATTCTATAATCTTTCTGATATGTTTTATATTTATGTTTATATTTAATTATTGTTTAGGTTGAGTACATTTAAGATATTTTTTTGGTTGTGATGTTATTTCTTTTGGATTAATTCTTTTAAGTTTTTGAATTGGAGGCCTTATGATTAAGGCCAGAGAATTTATTTTCCGTATTAATTATTATTCTAATTTTTTTGTATTTATAATTATTTTTTTGGTATTGATATTATTTTGTACTTTTAGTAGAATTAGACTTTTCTCGTTTTATTTGTTTTTTGAGGGTAGATTAATTCCTACTATGTTTTTAATTTTGGGTTGGGGGTATCAACCTGAACGTTTACAGGCTGGTATTTATTTATTGTTTTATACTTTGTTGGCTTCATTACCTTTATTGATTGGTATTTTTTATACTTATAATTGTGTTGGTTCTTTATTATTTTTTTTCTTTGAGGAAATTTATATTTGTAATTGGATATTTTATTTAAGTATAATTTTTGCATTTTTGGTAAAAATACCAATATTTATTGTTCATTTGTGATTACCTAGGGCTCATGTTGAGGCTCCTGTTAGTGGCTCAATGATTTTGGCTGGTATTTTGTTGAAGTTGGGAGGATATGGTTTGATACGTGTAATTGGTTTACTTGTTTTTTTTGGTCTTGGGTGTAATTATATCTGAGTTTCTATTGGATTATTAGGAGGGGTATTAGTCAGATTCATTTGTATACGTCAAACTGATTTGAGGGCATTAATTGCTTATTCTTCTGTTGCTCATATAGGTATAGTTATTGGTGGTTTAATAACAATATCTTATTGAGGGTTCATTGGTGCTTATATTTTAATAATTGCGCATGGGTTATGCTCCTCAGGATTATTTTGTTTGGCGAATATTTCTTATGAACGATTGGGTAGTCGAAGACTATTAGTTAATAAGGGTTTAATGAATTTTATGCCTAGAATAGCATTGTGGTGATTTTTATTAAGAATCTCTAATATGGCAGCTCCCCCTTCATTAAATTTGTTAGGTGAGGTTGAATTATTAAATGGAATGGTGGGTTGATCTTGAATAAGTATAATTCCATTAATACTTTTATCTTTTTTTAGTGCTGTTTACACCTTATACATATATTCCTACAGACAACATGGTTTATTTTATTCAGGTATTTATTCATGTTCTTTAGGATATACTCGCGAATTTTTATTGTTATTTTTGCATTGAGTTCCTTTGAACTTAGTAATTTTGAAGGTGGATATAATTATGATTTACTTAAGTAGTTTAAATAAAATATTGATTTGTGATGTCAGTGATGCATAATTTGGCCTTAGGTTGTGAGGTATATCTCTATTTGTTTTATTAGATTTGGATTTTTATTTGTAGTAAGAATTTATTTGGTAGTTATTGGTTTTTATCTAAATTTAAATGGTTTAAGTTTTTTTATTGAGTGAGAATTAATTTCTTTGAATTCTGGTATAATTGTTATGACTTTTTTGTTTGATTGAATATCTATTATTTTTATAGGGTTTGTATTTTTTATTTCGTCTTTAGTAATTTTATATAGTAATGATTATATAAGTGGTGATTTGAATATTAATCGTTTTATTTTTTTGGTATTAATATTTGTTATATCTATAATATTTTTGATTATTAGACCTAATGTTATTAGAATTTTATTAGGTTGGGATGGATTGGGTTTGGTGTCTTACTGTTTAGTAATTTATTATCATAATGTAAAATCTTATAATGCCGGTATGTTGACTGCATTGTCTAATCGGATTGGTGATGTAGCATTATTGATGGTTATTGCTTGAATAATAAATTTTGGTAGATGGAATTATGTTTATTATTTAGATTGTTTAAAAGGTTCTTGAGAAATGGAGCTGATTTCTTATATGGTTTTTTTGGCAGCAATTACTAAAAGTGCTCAAATTCCATTTTCTGCATGACTTCCAGCAGCTATGGCAGCCCCAACACCGGTTTCTGCTTTAGTACATTCTTCTACTTTAGTTACTGCAGGAGTATACTTACTTATTCGGTTTAGCCCTTTATTTAGTGATCGAGTAAATATACTATTATTATTGATTTCGGGTCTTACAATGTTTATATCTGGATTGGGTGCTAATTTTGAATATGATTTGAGGAGGATTATTGCTTTATCAACTTTAAGACAATTGGGTTTAATAATGAGAATTTTGTCAGTTGGCTTAGTTAATTTAACTTATTTTCATTTGTTAACTCATGCTTTGTTTAAAGCATTATTATTTATATGTGCTGGTATAATCATTCATAGAATAAAAGATTGTCAGGATATTCGTTTTATAGGTAATTTGATCATTCAAATGCCTTTTACTTGTTCATGTTTAATAGTGTCTAATTTTGCGTTATGTGGCATACCCTTTTTGGCTGGTTTTTATTCTAAGGATTTGATTTTGGAAATGGTTTTTATGAGATATTTAAATGTTTTTGGTATTTTTTTATTTTTTTTTTCTACAGGTTTAACTGTTTGTTATTCCTTTCGTTTATTTTATTATAGTATATGTGGTGATTTTAATTTTAATGTATTTAATTCTTTGAGTGAGTTAAATTGAAGTATAATTATTGGAATATGTGGTTTATTATTTGTATCTGTAATGGGGGGAGGTATATTAAGTTGAATGATTTTTCCTATTCCTATCTTAGTTAGATTACCATTTTTTTTAAAATGCATAGCTTTATTTGTGAGAATTTTAGGTGGTTGATTAGGTTATTTAATTTGTAGTATAGATTTTTCTGTTATTCTATTTTCTATTAGGAGTCATTTTATTTCTGAGGTTTTAGGTTGTATGTGGTTTATACCTTTTTTTTCTACTTATGGTGTAAGAGTTCCGCCTATGTTGATAGGTTATTTTTCATTAAGGTATTTTGATGGAGGATGGAATGAATGGCTGGGAGGTCAAGGTTTATTTATTTTATTTAATTATTTAAGTAAAGTAAATCAGTGGTGGCAGTATAATAATTTGATATCTTTTTTTATGTTTCTTTTAATATGGTTAATTTTTGTTGTTGGTGTTATTGTTGATTTATACTTAAGTAGCTTATATTTTAGAGCATAACATTGAAGATGTTAGGGAATTATTTTTATTATTTTTAAGTATTTATAAAATTTTATTTATTTTTACAGTGAAAATGTAATGTTTTTAATTATTAAACTATATAAATAAGAAGCTTAAACGGAATTAAACCGCTATGGTGATAAGTTAGCAGCTTTCACTTGATCTTGAGCTTCTTTAACTGGAATTTGTATTCAATTGTATTATTAACAGTAATACACCTCTGATTTTGGTTTCAGTTAAATAAGGATATCTATTATCTAAGATTAGGTCGAAACTAACTGCAAAATTTGCTTCTTATTTAAAATAGATTGATAATCAATACTTTTTGATTGCAATTCAAATGTTATATTTAACTACTATTCTATATAGCTCAGTTAAGTGACCCTTGATGCCATTCATAATATAGGCCTGTTAATAGAATAGTTAGAAAAAGTGTGGTAGTTATGAATCATAATATAATATTTGAAGTTGATAAAATAATAGTGGTTGGTAAAAGTAGTGCAATTTCTACATCAAAAATTAGGAAGATTACTGCAATTAGAAAAAATTGTAATGAAAAGGGTAATCGTGCGGATCTTTTAGGATCAAATCCACATTCAAATGGGGATCTCTTTTCTCGATCTTCATTATTTTTTTTTGAAAGGATTGAGGCTAGTATTATAATTAATGTAGATAGAATTAGAATAAATAAAGTTATTAAAATTATAATTATTTATCTTGTATGACAAACTTTTTGATTGGAAGTCAAATATACTTTTTATATTAGGTAAATGTGTTAACTTCCTCATCAATAAATTGATGAATATAAGAATAATCATACTACATCAACAAAGTGTCAATACCAAGCTGCTGCTTCAAATCCAAAATGATGATTAGATGAGAAATGAAGAACAAAGTGTCGTAATAAGCATATTAGAAGGAAGGTTGTACCAATAATTACATGTAAACCATGGAACCCTGTTGCTACAAAAAATGTTGATCCATAAACTGAGTCTGCAATTGTAAAAGATGCTTCAATATATTCATATGCTTGCAGTAATGTAAAGTAAATCCCAAGAATAATGGTAACTAGTAACCCTTGTAGGGTTTGATTGTAGTTATTTTTTAATAAACTATGATGAGCTCATGTAACTGTTACACCTGAGGCAAGAAGGATTGTAGTGTTGAGTAGTGGAATTTGTAAGGGGTTGAATGGGTTAATTCCTATAGGTGGTCAGGTTGATCCAATATCGGTAGTGGGGGATAATCTTCTGTGAAAGAATGCTCAAAAAAATGAAATGAAAAATAATACTTCTGAAATAATAAATAAGATTATTCCTCATCGTAATCCTTTTATCACTATTTTTGTATGTAATCCTTGATAAGTACCTTCTCGTGTTATATCTCGTCATCACTGGATTATTGTTAATGTTATAATTATTATTCCAATCAATAATAGTCTTTGATTATATAAATGAAATCATTTGATTATTCCTGTTAATATAATTATTGCTCTTAATGCGCCGATAATTGGTCATGGTCTTTTATCAACTAGATGAAAGGGATGATTAGCATGATTTGTCATTAGTTAGCTTCTCTAGAATATAGTGTTCTTAATACTGCGAAAACATAAGATTGAATAATAGCTACAGCTGATTCTAGAATCAATAATATAAATTGTGTTGTAATTAATAATATAGTTAATGTTAGGTCTAATTTGGATCCAGTATTACCTAATAGTGTCATTAATAAGTGACCAGCAATTATATTTGCTGCTAATCGCACAGCTAAGGTTCCTGGTCGGATTAAATTTCTGATAGTTTCAATACATACTATAAATGGTATTAAAATAGGAGGGGTACCTTGTGGTAATAGGTGTATAAATATGTGATGTGTATTATTAATTCAACCAAAAATTATAAATCTTATTCATAAAGGTAAGGCTAATCTTAAGGTTAATAGTAAATGGCTTGTTCTTGTGAATACATAAGGGAATAACCCTATAAGGTTATTGAATATAATAATTGAGAATAATGAAATAAAAATGAAGGTTCTTCCTTTGTTGATGTTATTTGTACCTAATAATGTTTTAAATTCCTTATGTAAGGCGTTTAAAATAATATTTCATAATATTGATTGGCGTGAAGGGATAAATCAGAATCTTATCGGGATTAATAATAGTCCTATGATTGTTCTTATTCAGTTAAGTGATAGATTTCAGATTCTGCTGGTCGGGTCAAAAATAGAGAATAGATTTGTTATCATTTTCAGTTTGTATTTTTAATAGATATGTAATTATTGATTTTTGTATTTTTTGTTAAGTTAACTAGATAGTAGTTAATAAAGTTAAATATTAATAATGATATAATAAATAGTGTATATAAAATTATTCAATTAAGGGGTATTATTTGTGGGATAAAGGATTGCCAATGAAGTGTTGACTATTTTAGTTTGACAATCTAATGTTAATTTTAACTAAATCCTCTCATTAGAAGTAGTTGCTAATTACTATGTTGTGGTTTAAGAGACCATTACTTGCTTTCAGTCATCTAATGTTAGGAATTTATGATTCATGAAGTGAATCTTTTTGTGGAAATTCTTTCAATTACAATTGGTATGAATCTGTGATTGGCCCCACAAATTTCTGAACATTGTCCAATAAATATACCAGGGCGATTAATAAAGAATCTAGATTGATTTAGGCGCCCTGGTGTTGCATCAGCTTTTACTCCCAATCTTGGTACAGTTCATGAGTGTAACACATCAGCAGCAGTTACAATGATTCGAATAAATGTATTAAAGGGTAAGATTGTGCGATTATCTACTTCTAATAATCGAAAGCTATTAGATAGGGTTTCAGGCTGAGGATTTATATAGGAATCGAATTCAATATCAATAAAATCTGAATATTCATATCTTCAATATCATTGATGTCCAATTGTTTTTAGTGTTAGTGTAGGATTATTGATTTCGTCTATTAAGTATAGAAGACGTAAAGATGGAATAGCAATGAAAATTAAGATGATTGCTGGTATGATTGTTCATGCTACTTCAATCATTTGGCCTTCTAATATTAATCGATTGATGAATTTATTGAAAAATAAAGTGATTATTATATATGAAACCACTCTTAAGATTATGAGTATGATTATCAAGGTATGATCATGAAAGTAAATTAATTGTTCTATAATGGGTGAAGCTCTATCTTGTAAGTTTATATTTGCTCATGTTGTCATTTGGGATTCTAATAAAAGGTTAAAATCTTTATATATGGAGCTTAAACCCATCACACTTATCTGTCATATTAGATATTTAATTTCTGTAATTGTAGGTAGTTCAGAGTATCTGTGTTCTGCTGGTGGGAGGTTTTGTAATCATTCAATTGAATTAGTTGTTTGAGTGGTGAATAGAATTTGTCGATTGGTTCTTATTCTTTCTCATAAAATAAAGATAAATATTAAAATTCTTACAAATGAAATTATGGATCCAATTGATGATACTACATTTCATGCAGTATAAGCGTCTGGATAATCTGAGTATCGTCGAGGCATTCCTGCAAGTCCTAAAAAGTGTTGTGGAAAAAATGTTAAATTTACTCCTAGGAATATTACCATGAATTGGGTTTTCAATCATTTTGGATTTATAGTTAAGCCTGAAAATAATGGGTATCATTGAACAAAACCTGCTATAATAGCAAACACAGCTCCTATAGATAATACATAATGGAAGTGTGCTACAACGTAGTAGGTATCATGTAATACAATATCAATTGATGAATTTGCTAAAACTACTCCTGTTAAACCCCCCATTGTAAATAAGAAAACAAAACCTAGAGATCATAAACATGGTGCATTATATGATAATTGTGACCCATATACGGTGGCTAATCATCTAAAGATTTTAATTCCAGTGGGAACTGCAATAATCATTGTTGCTGAGGTAAAATAGGCTCGTGTATCTACATCTATTCCTACTGTGAATATATGATGAGCTCATACTACAAATCCTAATAATCCAATAGCTAATATGGCAAAGATTATACCTAAGTTTCCGAATGCTTCTTTTTTTCCTCTTTCATGGCAAATAATATGTGAAATTATACCAAATCCTGGTAAAATTAAGATATAAACTTCAGGGTGTCCAAAAAATCAAAATAAATGTTGGTATAGAATTGGGTCTCCCCCACCAGCAGGGTCAAAAAAAGAAGTGTTTAAATTACGATCTGTAAGAAGTATTGTGATTGCTCCAGCAAGAACTGGCAAGGATAATAGTAGTAATAGGGCTGTAATAGCTACAGCTCAAACAAATAGTGGGATTCGTTCAGGTTTTATGTTAATGGGTTTTATATTAATGGTTGTTGAAATAAAATTTACTGCTCCGAGGATGGATCTAACACCTGCAAGATGTAGAGAGAAAATTGCTAAATCAACTGAAGAACCGGCATGAGCAATGTTGCTTGCTAATGGTGGGTACACAGTCCAACCTGTCCCAACCCCACTTTCAATTATACTACTCGCCAGTAATAATGACAATGAGGGGGGTAATAATCAAAATCTTATGTTATTTATTCGGGGGAACGCCATGTCGGGTGCACCAAGCATTAGGGGGACAAGTCAATTACCAAATCCTCCAATTAGAATTGGTATTACTATAAAAAAAATTATTACGAAAGCATGTGCTGTTACAATTACATTGTAGATCTGATCATCTCCAATCAAAGATCCTGGTTGCCCTAATTCTACTCGGATTAATATGCTTAAAGATGTTCCTACTATTCCTGCTCATGCTCCGAAGATAAAATAAAGAGTTCCAATATCTTTGTGGTTAGTTGAATATATTCAACGTTGGAAAATAAGTAGAATGGCTGAGTTGAGTGAGGTGATAGATTGTAAATCTATAAAGGAAATAAATATTTCTTCTGCTGGTCTTATATTCATCAATGATGCTGAACTGCAAATTCAGAGGAGTAGAATAGTATTAATCTACTAAGGCTTAAAGAAATCTTTATTTATAGCTTTGAAGGTTATTAGTTTAATGTTTAACTTAAAGCCTTTAAAGGCTAAAATAGGTTAATTACTGTTGTGCATAAGATTAAACCTGTCGTGATTGGTAAGATTAGTATATAGCTTATTATAAAGCTTATTTTATTTGATCAGTTAGTTCATTTGGATTTAAGATGTATAATTAAAAATGTTGAGTAACAGATTCGTAGGTAGTAATAAAGTGTAATAAGTGATATTATGATTATGATAATTCTTATTGGTACCATGTTGTTGATAATTATAAATTGAAGGATAATTCATTTTGGGAGAAACCCTAAAAATGGTGGCAGCCCCCCAAGAGACAGAAATATTGATATTGTGATTAACTTTGTTTCTGTGTTACAGTTTATCGATTTAATTTGATTAATATAGGAAATATTATTTTTACTCAGGGTTAGGGTGATTGTTAAGGTTATGATTATATAAAGTCTGAAATAGATTATTCAAATATTTTTTCCCATTGAGATGGCAACTAATATTCAACCTAGGTGGTTGATTGATGAATATGCTATTATTTTCCGAGTAGAAATTTGATTAAATCCACCGATTGCACCTACAATTACTGACGTTAGAATAAATATTATTCTGATTTGATTTATTTGAAATAAATATGAGGTTAGTATTAATGGAGCAATTTTTTGCATAGTTATTAGAAGGAAACAATTTATTCAATTTAAACCTTCTATAACTCTGGGGAATCATCAATGTAATGGTGCAACCCCTCTTTTGAGTAATAAGGGTATTGAAATTAATATTGATGTAGGAAGATTGATTAATATGGGGGTATTTTCTAAAATTGTTTTAAAGATAATTAGGAATATAAGTGTTGATGAAGCTAATGCTTGGATAAGGAAATATTTTAGTGAGGCTTCTGTAGTAAACACATTTTTTGTAGTGGATATTAGGGGGATGAAGGATAATAGGTTGATTTCTAAACCTATTCATGCTCCCAATCATGAGTTAGATGAGATTGAGATCAGGGCTCCTCCTACTAGGGTTAATAGTAGAAGAAATTTTATTGAGTTATTGGGCACTAGAGAAGAGAGTGCTTGCTCTATTTATGGGGTATGAACCCATTAGCTTGGGTTTAGCTTACTTTTCTTAAATCATACATTTTAGTGTATGGGGCACAAAAATTTTTGATATTTTGGGTGACAGTTTAATTCTGTTGGATGTAATGAAGGTAGGGTGTTACTACATGATATATCCTATCAAGATATTCCTTTTATCTGGTTCAGGCACTTCATT